TATCGATCGTTATAGGCCTCTTGAATCTTCTATTTACCTATTTTCTTTGTTGTTATTTATGTGTAATGCGGCTTTACTGCTGTTTTTTTTTTTTATTGATAGGAATTCTCTTGTTAAGACCCTATGAATCGATTAAAACCTCAGATTCATACTAGAACCACGATGATTCAATAAAACCTTCTCAAACTAAGTCCCAAAATTCCCTGAGTTAAGAACCGTTGGATCATCACTTATTCAATGACTAGATCTAATGACGAAAAATCAAAAGAAATCTTTGTCCTTTGATCAAAATAAGCCTAAACGGAAGTTTGAAAGAATCAAAATCTTTCTATTTATAACTTCTAACTCTTTTAAAAATTTTTTGAAGTCCGGCCACGAGGTCTGACTATTAAGTATGAATCATAGTTCTAATACTTTAGTAATCTATAGTAATCTATTTCATATATTCCGTGCTCCAGATACTAAAACGAATATCCGACGAAGTAAAACCATCTCTATCAAGATGACAGATCTATTCTCTGTACTAGCCATAGGATCAATTATACCAAGTCACACACTCATATTCCGGAAATACAGAAAAAAAGAAATTCCACGGTCGAACTACCAAAATAGAATGGGATAAAAATCAGAAAACTAAACGCTTCACTTTGGATTGAAAAAGCTAGTTAATGGTTCTTGTAAATCTAATTCATTGAAATTCCATCCAGTAAAATGGAAGAATTATAAATCTCCAAAATAATAGATAGAAATACTGCAAATAGAGCCATTGCAAGACCCATCAAAGGAGTAGTCCCCCAACCAGGAGCTACTTTACCATATTCTGAATTCAATGGTTTCAATAAACTCCCGGCATTAGTTCGTTTTGGGCGGCCAGATCTAGAACTACCCTCAACGGTTTGTGTAGCCATAATATTTTATATTCATTAAGATCTGTTGACTTTGTATACCATTCCGTTGTAAATAAATGATCTTATCATAGATCCATTGTGGTCTTAAAACTACATAATGTCTTAAAACTATATAATAATGGAAACAGCAACCCTAGTCGCCATCTTTTTATCTGGTTTACTTGTAAGTTTTACTGGGTACGCCTTATATACTGCGTTTGGGCAACCCTCTCAACAACTAAGAGATCCATTCGAGGAACACGGGGACTAGTCGAAGTAATGATCCTCCCACTATTGGGAGGATCATTACTTTCAATTGAGATAATGAAAAATCATTTCATCCTTTTACTTTTTAGTTGGAACTTTAGGCGGTTCGCGAAAAAAGATAGCGAAAAAAATTATTCCTAGAGTTGAGACTAAAAGAAATGTATAAACCAATGCTTCCATAGATTCGATCGTGGTTTACAATTATAGCTTCCATACCTATTTATTTTGGACCGTCTCCCGGATAAAGAAAGAACAAAAGTCAAAGAAAAGGCAGCGAGTCAAATGTCAAATCAAGATTTATCCGGTACCCCAACCCTATAGTCAGTCAAATAAAATAAAAACGAAAAGTAACAAAGCAATATTGTATCAAACTACCTGTCTTCGTGTAGTTGGATCTCCAAGTTTTTGGAATGCTCCAAATTCCACTTGAGCATCTAAATCCGGATCAATACCAGCAAAAACATCTCTAAACAAGGTTCTAGCACCATGCCAAATGTGTCCGAAGAAGAAGAGCAAAGCAAATGAAGCATGCCCAAAGGTAAACCAGCCCCTTGGACTGCTACGAAAAACACCATCGGATTTCAAAGTAGCACGGTCTAATTCAAAAATTTCACCCAATTGAGCACGTCTAGCATATTTTTTCACAGTAGCAGGGTCACTATAACTGACTCCATTCAGTTCGCCGCCATAGAACTCAACAGTTACACCTACTTGTTCGACACTATATTTTGATTCTGCCCTTCTAAAAGGAACATCGGCTCTAACAATTCCGTCCCCGTCGACCAAAACAACTGGAAATGTTTCAAAAAACGTCGGCATACGACGTACAAAAAGTTCATGCCCCTCTTTATCTCTAAAGATAGGATGTCCTAACCACCCAACAGCTATTCCATCCCCGTTGTCCATTGAGCCCGCTCTGAATAATCCCCCTTTTGCCGGATTATTGCCGATGTAATCATAAAAAGCTAGTTTTTCAGGAATTTTAGACCAAGCTTCGGATAAACTTTGATTTTCGGCTAAGCCAGCACCAATTCTTCGATATATTTCTTGTTGGAAGTATCCTTGATCCCATTGATAGCGCGTGGGACCAAACAATTCAATCGGGGTAGTTGCTGAACCATACCACATAGTTCCAGCAACTACAAAAGCTGCAAAAAAGACAGCAGCAATACTACTGGAAAGGACGGTTTCAATATTTCCCATACGTAATCCTTTGTATAGGCGTTGGGGTGGACGAACACTAAGATGAAATAGACCTGCCAATATACCTAAGGTCCCTGCTGCAATATGATGAGAAGCTATTCCTCCCGGAACAAAAGGATCAAAACCCTCCACACCCCACGCTGGATTTACGGCCTGTACCCTTCCGGTTAGTCCATAAGGATCGGACACCCATATTCCAGGACCATACAATCCTGTTACATGAAATGCACCAAAACCAAAGCAAGCCACCCCTGAGAGAAATAAATGAATTCCAAAGATCTTAGGCAAATCCAAAGAGGGTTTTCCTGTACGTTCATCAGTAAATATTTCTAGATCCCAATACACCCAATGCCAGATAGCTGCCAAAAAACACAAGCCAGAAAACACAATATGTGCCCCGGCCACACCTTCGTAACTCCAAATACCCGGATTCGTTACAGTCCCCCCTGTAATACTCCAACCGCCCCATGAATTCGTTATTCCTAAACGAGTCATGAAGGGTATAACGAACATACCCTGTCTCCACATTGGATCAAGAACAGGATCAGAGGGATCAAAAACGGCTAATTCGTATAGAGCCATCGAACCGGCCCAACCAGCAACCAGAGCTGTATGCATTATATGGACAGAAATCAAACGACCGGGATCATTCAATACGACGGTATGAACACGATACCAAGGCAAACCCATGGAAATACCCCTTTATCAACGAAAAATAGACACAATGTAACTTTATTGCATTGGAAAAAGCTATGCTATAGACCCCTTTTTTAGGGGATTCTCTCGGGGAAAGGATTAATATTTGTTTGATGCTTTTCGTAATAATTACTTTTAGTAATAATGAAACTATTTTGTTCGTAGGAACAAAAAGAAGCAGATCTATTCTACACCCGATAAGTAACAATACGCAATGGTAAGGGGGTTGATACCATTTTATATGAGTGAATATATATATATTTGTTCATCATTCAAAGGACTCATTTGTAAGAATTTTCCTTTATTCATTTTGTCTTCTTTTTTTATGAACTTAGTCAATCTATGGATAAAATAGGATAATAAAATCAATAGTATTAGGCCACTAAACCCACTGTTACGCTTTCACATCAAAGTGAGATATAGTACTTAATTTTTCTTTTATTTAATGCCTATTGGTGTTCCAAGAGTACCTTTTCGAAGTCCTGGAGAGGAAGATGCATTGTGGATTGACGTATAGTGCGACTTGTCAGATATATTGGGCATACGGTATTTCCCCGTTCTCTTCCCCGATCGAGATATCCCCTCTTTCGCCCGAGAAAGATTGATTCAATTATCAAAAATTTGGAGCGTGAAGTGCAATTAGATCCATTTTTTAGGGAGGGTATACGGACTAATATTATCAATTAGAATAATTTATGGTTGGCTTGGTTAGACCAATCAAATGAAGTATCCAGGCTCCGTTTAGAAAGAAAACCAATTGGTAATAAATATATTTATGATTACGACTTAATATCATATTTATATCATATTTTAGTTATTTCTATTTATTTAGATATTTAGAAATAGAAGTGATCTCAAACTGTTAATCAATCGAGTAATATGATAAATGCGTTGAATATTTGTTGGAAGACATGAAATAAATTGAAAAAAAAAAATGGGGAAGTCATAGCAAAAGGACGTGGTATTGGGGCATTTGTCCTATATGTACAAATCCAAATCGGGCGGATCTTTACTCGGAGTAGAGCATAAACCTAAAAAAATTGAAGAAGCCCAGTCAGGAACAAGAAAATTACATCGCGATTTAGATTGTATCTCGATGAAACAATACATCAATGAGAAGTTAGTCAGATAAGTTTAGCAATTTTTTTTAGATAAACAAAACAGGCCAAAACCCATCTTTCTTGAAAAATGAAAGAAAAGTCCATTTTATAAGTTAAAAAAACCTGTTAGGAAAAAAAAGCTAGAATCTACACATTGATTCCTTTTTTTCATGATTTTTGTTGAACCGTATGCATCAAAAGGTGCATGTACGGTTTCTAAGGGATACCATTTTATCCCAATCAACCGACTTTATCGAGAAAGATTACTTTTTTTAGGCCAAGGGGTTGATAGCGAGATCTCGAATCAACTTATTGGTCTTATGGTATATCTCAGCATAGAGGATGATACCAAAGATCTGTATTTGTTTATAAACTCTCCTGGCGGATGGGTAATACCCGGAGTAGCTATTTATGATACTATGCAATTTGTGCGACCAGATATACAGACAATATGCATGGGATTAGCCGCTTCGATGGGATCTTTTATTCTTGTTGGAGGGGAAATTACCAAACGTCTAGCATTCCCTCACGCTCGGCGCCAATGAGTTTTTTATTTGATTTGAGAGAAAAAAAGAAAACTATGCCTTCGCACTATATGAATATTAAGTAATAATAGCATGGCACTTCGAATTCGATATGAGAAATTTTTTTTAAACCCTTAGATTACGTATCGAAAGAGTAGTATGAGATAAAAAGGCATTTTCGATTTTAGCCAATCTATCGGGAGGCCTATTTCAGCGTCACAAACTTTTTTGTTTTCACAGCAGGGGCTCTTAATCTTAACAATTTTTAGGTTATGAAAGAATATGAAAATAAATCTTGTTTTTTTATTTGAAAAAAAAAAAAGAAACTTTGGGATTGCTAAATAACAGACGAAATAAATATATAAAGCAACGGAACCATCATAGTATTTTTATAGTATTTTTGAACTACTACAAAAGGAAGGATGGTTATTGGATCATTTACCAACCCGAGTCTGATAGACCCTATTATTTATTTTATATTTCTTCGATGTAAGTAAGGTAAGGTAAAAAAAGCGAATTCCATTATAGAGCCGTATGCAATGCGCAAAAGATGCCTGTACGGTTGTTCAATTATATCTTTTTGATTATTCTTTATCTCCTCACTTTCATCATGCGAGATAGAAGAAACATTTTTTATGTTATATCATATATTATCAGGGTAATGATCCATCAACCTGCTAGTTCTTTTTATGAGGCACAGACGGGAGAATTTGTCCTGGAAGCGGAAGAGCTGCTGAAGCTGCGCGAAACCATCACAAGGGTTTATGCACAAAGGACAGGCAAACCCCTATGGGTTGTATCCGAAGACATGGAAAGAGATGTTTTTATGTCAGCAACAGAAGCCCAAGCTCATGGAATTGTTGATCTTGTAGCGACTGAATAAAAAAGAAAAAGAACAAGGATTTCACATGAATTCGTGATTTGGTATTTTATCTTCTTACCGGATTTAATATTCTATTTATTAATTTCTTAATATAGAAATTGAAAATATAGAAAAAAAAAAGAATTCCTAAGCATCCGGTTAAGATCGATCTAAACCAGCCCATTATATATATGATTCAACATGCCAACTATTAAACAACTTATTAGAAACACAAGACAGCCAATCAGAAATGTCACGAAATCCCCCGCTCTTGGAGGATGTCCTCAGCGACGAGGAACATGTACTAGGGTGTATGTGCGACTCGTTCAGACCATGGACTAGGACAAAAGAAAGAAAACAATTGATCCAGTATCACCGATCCGTACCAGTGAGTAGGATAGAATAGAATGGACGAACTCCATTGAATATTCAATATCTTAAAAAAAGATCTATCCTTCGATTGGGGTATCAAATGTATGGTTCCCGTTGGTGCAAATCCAATCACCTCAATTTTAAATTTAAGATGAGAAAGGATTCCCCATTGATAGCAAATGGTATTCATTAAGCAGGGGAAATCTTATTTTAAAAAGTCAAAAATTTAGGCCTTATTCTTGCAAGAACGGACTAACAGGGTCAGCTACTCAGCAAATCTTCATAATTAAATACCGTTACTGTATAAATAGATCTCGTTGTGAAAGACCTAGTACTAGATAATTATGGGTAGAGCCAAAGGGTGTGAACTGTACAAGTTAACAATAACATTGATTAAATGAAGGAAGGGCTCCGGTGTATAGAGAGGACCTCGCCGTTTAAGAAGTAACCATAGAAACGATGGAACCCACTATAATCCATTTTTATTTATTACTTTTTTATTTACTATGTGTTTTTGATACCTAGTATCAATACAATTTTGATTTCTAGGCGAAATGCCTAGAAAAAAATCGTGGTCGGGAAGGTTAGAGTAGCAAAAGCCATTGGAATTTTTATTTTATACATTGGAAGAATCCGTTTTGTTATTAATAGACTAGGACACGGGAAGGGAATAACTGAAAGAAAGGAAATCAATTAGTTATTCATCAAAGTTTCATTTATTCAATGACCAGAATTAAACGAGGGTATATAGCTCGAAGACGTAGAACAAAAATCCGTTTATTTGCATCAACTTTTCGAGGGGCTCATTCAAGACTTACTCGGACTATTACTCAACAGAAAATAAGAGCTTTGGTTTCGGCTCATCGGGATAGGGGTAGACAAAAGAGAGATTTTCGTCGTTTGTGGATTACTCGTATAAATGCAGTAATTCGAGACAATAAAGTATACTTTAGTTATAGTAAATTAATAAACAATCTGTACAAGAAACAATTGCTTCTTAATCGTAAAATACTTGCACAAATAGCTATATTAAATAAGAGTTGTCTTTATATGATTTCCAATGAGATCATAAAATAAAGAGAGTGAAGGGAATCCGTTGGAATGGTTTAAATGGAGTTCCCTGGAGAATGAACTCTGGGAAGGTAGAGTAGAAATTAGTATGATAAAATATGAAAAAGTCGTCAAAATGAAAATGAAGAAACATGTTGAATAAAAAATATTTCTTATTCTTCTATTCTTCCCCAATTTTTTTTTTTTTTTTTCAAACGACACGACAATCAAATCTGGATTTCCTATTTTTAGAAAAAAAAAAGCGTCAATCCGCATTTGAGTTTGGATTGGGATTTTTTTTGATTCAATTCAAGAGTCAGCCTATTTTTTTCTGGTTCTAAGACCAGTAGTTCTAGCGGTTGACTCGCTTCTTTCAAATTGTTTCTCATTATTAAGAAAAGGTAACGGAGATAAAATACGAGCTTGTTTTATAGCAATAGTAATTAATCGTTGTTGTTTTAAGGTCAATCGATTCACCCGTCTAGATAATATTTTTCCTTGTTCGCTAATAAATCGACTAATTAAACTCATGTTTCTATAATCAATTCGATCCCCCGATTGGATCGGAGGCAAACGCCTACGAAAAGATCGCTTGGATTTAAGAAAGATTCGCTTGGATTTATCCATGGTTTGTTTATTCCTTATCCTAAAGAAAAGATCCTAATCCTATTTCTTAATTCTCCATCACGGTTGATCTGATCGAAATAGGATTTGGTTTGTTTATATTAAAATTAATATATATTATATATTGTTATATATTAGATATATCTAATATGTCATTTTTGATCTTCCTTGGAACGGAAGACTGACACACGAGTGACCGGTTCGATCTATTTCTTTATCTCCCCGTGAATCGTATGTTTGTAACAACAGGGACAGAATTTTCTCAATTCCAATCGACTAGGCGTATTATGTCGATTCTTTTGAGTAATATATCTGGAAATGCCCGTTGATTCCTTATTAACACGATTTCGAACACAACTGGTACATTCCAAAATCACCGTTACTCGGACATCTTTACCCTTGGCCATGAGCCTCCTTTGGTTTTTGATTCATTCAACTCTTTGATTTTCCGATCCGAAACGAGGAAGAAGAAAGGAACAAAAAAAAACAGGTAGCTCGAAATCGAATTATGAAAGAAAGGTTTCGTTGCAATAAATCAATATAAATCAATATAGTAATAATAACAATATATTAATAAGTAAGTAATATAATGATTTCTAACTATATTACTCGATTTAGAATTTTAAATTGCCGTACAGCATTTAATTTTTAGTTAAGTATCTTGTATGATATTGTTGCCCCAACCATCACATTTTACTCTATTTTTTATTAATTTTATTTCAATTTGAGCCTGGCCCGAATTACTAGTTTCACAGAGGGGGAATCCCTTTTTTGTTTTTCTAACGTATATTCGAAAAAAAAAAAAAGAAGGGAAGGGATTAGTTACAGATATTTGATTCTATCTCTAATCCTCTTCCCCCCCTACCATATCAATAACTAGAATGAAAAAAAGGGGAATATCAACGCATCCGGAAAAAAACGATTGATCTCTATCAATAAACCTGCTAAAGACCCGAACCATAGAGTACTTACTACCGGTGCCACGGAGAGATATGTTTTTAGATCTCGCATTTTAAATTCTCCTCCTTCTTTATTATTTCTAATACATAATGCTAATACATATATAACCAGATGTGTATATGTACTTAATGACTGACCGCTTGTATTTGTACGCGGAATTCCTAATTCAAGTTGAAATGTACAAAATAGATCGTACTTTTCTGAATCTTAAAAGAAACAAATATGCCCCCTTAGGCCAGAAATTCTCGAAAAATAGTCATTTTTTACAGGGTCTCATATTTATTTCATACTTTAATATAATAGAAGTCTTTTACTATTTTTAATATAATTATATGTTATATGAGACCAAAAAGAAGAAATGACAAGATATTTGTGTATATCAATGGAAGAAATAAAGATATGGAAAACAAAACAGGGATTCTCTACAATGACACTGTAGACCAATTGAAAGGGATGTAGCGCAGCTTGGTAGCGCGTTTGTTTTGGGTACAAAATGTCGCGGGTTCGAATCCTGTCATCCCTACCTATTACTTTGAACAGTAACGGGGGATCAATTGAGATCGATTAAAAGAAAATTGGATATACATAAAAAATCTTTAATTTTATGATAGTATATATGCAAGACGTATTGGGGTCACAAAATATTCATTGTGATAATAAAGCGCTCTTAGTTCAGTTCGGTAGAACGTGGGTCTCCAAAACCCGATGTCGTAGGTTCAAATCCTACAGAGCGTGATTCTGTGTTCTTGTTAGTCGCGCTAGGTCGAAAATTACCACCGAAAAAATGAAACCAATCTAATTTTGACCTCCCGCGAATTAAAGGAAGTAGGAGGTCAATCAAAAAAGGGATGTTAATTAATCAAAGTTCCAACTGATCACCACGTCTGTATTGTAAATATGCAGTTACAAATAATCCAGCCAAAGTAATAGGAATTAGACCCAAGACGATTCCAAATAGAAAAACTTCAATCATTTCAATTTGTTTGAGAGGGGAAAGGGGAGGTAATATCTATGCTTAAATATAAATAGTAATCCGTATTGACTCTAAATCTCAATGACCAAAAATTGGAAATTGATACGGTAAGGAACTATAGAATATATGAACTATCACAGAAAGATTTTTGTATGAACTGTTCATTTAATTAATTTCAAATAAGTCGTATCTTGCTCAAGCCGATAAATAGAGCTGAGGTTATAGTCAAAGCTGCTAGTAGAAAACCGAAATAACTAGTTATAGTAGGCATGAAAGGGCTAAATGAAATATGTTCTTTTTCTACATATGTTTAGAAAGTACTTCCCTAAGTTTCAATTTTTGAAAGATACGAGGATAGGCAAAAATACCAACCAATTGAAAGGATAAGTTCCAATTGAAAGGATAAGTTCCAATTGAAAGGATAAGTTCAATTGAAAGGATAAGTTCAATTGAAAGGATAAGTTCAATTGAAAGTTTTTGAT